TCTTGATACTTTATTTTAGTGATTCTAAGCCCCTGGCTCTCTAGGTTCTATTCTCTAACCTAAAGTTTTTCCTATCAGATTTAAGGAAAACTAAATAAAAGTAGTGGGGGGGGGGGGGAAAGGGGGGGGGGGGGGGAAATCCGTCTGAGTCTTCAATTAGATTGGATAGCCAGAGAGGGAATTAATTTAATAGTTTTGGAAAGGACCTAAGATACTTTTGATACAGACTCATGAAAGTATCGGAATGCTCAGACATTCAATCCATATTAGATTAGATGAAGAATTGCCTTTCGTTTTACTTCCAAAAATAAAAAACGATAAACGAAAGAAAAAGTCTTATTCTTTCCACATGTGAGTCAGATTCTTTGGATACTTCGAAAAGTGTCCGTTTACTTGTGTTTACATCTTGTCGATTCTACTATAAATTCTATAATAAGAATAACTCATTATAAGATAAGTGGATTTTTTGGAGTAGTTAATCAATGGTGACCAAATACCTCTCCCTTTTTTTGACTCTGCACCAGTGATTTCACTATTATTAGTGAACAATAATGGAATAGTTTCTTCATATTCATAGAAATAGGGGACAGAATTCACATGGATATAGTAAGTCTCGCATGGGCTGGTTTAATGGTAGTTTTTACATTTTCCCTCTCTCTCGTAGTGTGGGGAAGAAGTGGACTCTAGAAGTACTCCTAATTGCGGTCATAATCAAACTCTATCAACCTGTATCAATTGTTTTAGTTTTCTAGACCCGTCAGCAATTTTTTTTATATTTTTTTTTAGAAATTTATGTTTTGTTTTATTGACTCATTTTCTATTTTTATATCAGGGTTTACACCGTTAACCATTCATGGGGTAACCCCTTTTAGAAATCTGAAGAAGTTTACATCAAATTCGCATTATCTGTATTAAATGGATCAAACAAACAAATGAAATTGAGAAAGTATGTACATACATTTCATATTCTATTTTATTTATATTGACATTTATAAAGAAAAAGAGAGATATAGGTGGATTCCTTTATATTAAGATATTTAACTTGTATCTTTATACATTACAATAACCATAATGGCTAATATGGTAGAAAGAGATCTCTTTCTACCATACTAGCGGGCCCCTTAGAATACTACTACTACTGAGTCTAATGCATTCCTTTCATTTAAGACGATAAATAGAAATACTTTTTTTTTCATTGATAGTTAAATTGTATTCAAATTAATTATTTTGACTAACTGTTTTTACGTAAATTATAAGCAAAAAAGCAGTAGGAACGAGAATAAAGAGTGCAGTAGCAATAAATGCAAGAATATTGACTTCCATAATTTAATCGTTTATTTTTTTTTTATTTTTTTTGAATATCTCGGGATTTAATCCCATAGAGATGAGAAATCTTTCGCTTGTAAACTCACTCAGATGAATTAGATTTCGATGATATCGAATGAAATAAATATCATGAATAACAATATCGGAGCTATAAAATCGATTCATCATCAAGAATTTAATAGTATAACATAGGAAGATCTTTTATCCACACCAAATACATAATGAGATTCCTGATCCAATCAAAAAATATTTATTTATGATTTTTTTCCCAGCTTTCTTTTCTATAACCAAGTACTTTACTTTCCTTATACAATCATCTGATGAAGTATCATAAAAAACCTTTTATACTTCGATTGTTTACAAAAAGAGTTTCTAAAGAACCTTAAATAAACAATAGAAATCAAATAGAGAAAACAAGTACGAAGTTCAATTTTAAATTTTAAAAATTTTTTATTTTAAGAGTCTATCATCTTTTTGGAAAACAAAGAAATGGAATGTAATAAAGACGAGTCCCAGTAAAAAAACTAAAATATTCCAAAAAATTAACTATTTAAATTTTCTTACGAGTTTTTTCTTCGACATCGACTCTAATCTTTTAAAAGCGCATATTCATTAGGGAAGACTAATTTTATCTTTATTTTTAAATAGCCTCTTTCCTTGGTTGGATTCGAACTTTATTTTTTCAATTCCTTAACTTCAAAGAAATAAAAGTATATATAGGTACTCTTGGCAAACGTATTATACGCTATCCTATTCCATTTTACTACACCAGTTAATGGTAGATTAATTGACAAAAAGCGTAAACCCCTTACAGTATCTCTTTCTTAAAGTGTTGAATGCTCTCAATAATTATAATTTTACTAATTTATATATGTCTATCTACCATCAATTGGTACAATTGGTACTAGTTAAAATAATGGAAATACCCCTTTCTTTTGCTTGATGAATAAAGAAAAATAAAACAAAAAGATAAACGAAACCTTTTTGATCCCTTTGCCCAGAAACAAAAAGGGGAGTTTATATCTTTTTTTTATTGAATCCGCCGGGACTGACGGGGCTCGAACCCGCAGCTTCCGCCTTGACAGGGCGGTGCTCTGACCAATTGAACTACAATCCCATGGAAATCAAGTGGGTAGCTTACATATTCCTTCTTATGATTTAATTTTAATCATTT